GGGGGTTATACTAGGTAAATCTGTTTACTTGTTGGTTTGGTTGGGGGGGTATTGGTGGGATATTTAGGGGGTAAGTGGTGTTAACAAGAAGAAAAGTAACACCAGCAAGAAGATAACAAACAAGTAAACAAGAAGACAAACAACGACGAAAGAAGATAATAGGTGATATGAATGATAAGGAGAAGACAAAGCGTTTGTTTGCTGTCACAAGAGGATCGTGACCAACAACGTCTTAAGCAAATTTATGAAAGTCGAGGTGAGTTTGTTTGTGTTGCAAAGTGTTTGTTGATGAAAATTTTTTTGTTAAACGTTTGATAAAAGTTTATTAGAGATTTCCCGACTTCGTTTTGACGAAGTTAGGGAATTAAGGGGTAGTGAAGAATGAAGAAAAGTAAGAGAATTATGTCTAGCAACCATTAATCTAATAACACCAGGATAGGCAAACTGTGAGAGAGCCATAACCAAATGCGAAGCAAAGTGCATCAGTGTCAAAATGATTCCCCATATACTTCAACCGTCTCATTAATCCACCCTTGAGGACCAGAACCAGGCCGCCGACCATTATGCTCACGTCCACCACGAATGGGCTCCCGTTGCACTGGAAGGGCAGAGTGAAGAGAGAAAAAAAAAAGAAATACCAGAGGCGCCGGATCCATTAAGATGTCGCGATTACGAGGCAGAGTGCTATCCAAGGGCGAACCAAATGACCCGGTGGAGGGCACCGTATGGTGAACCAAACGAGTCATGGCCCTGACCGAGGAACCAGAGGCGCAAAAGCGCAAGTAGGGCGAGGGTGTAGGGGGAAAGAAAGAGCCTGAAGCTGGTCGGGATAAACCTTACGTACATCCAGTTGCTGATTTCTCGTGAGTTGACCAACTAAGAGATCACCTGATTCCTGAGACTCGCCTTACGAGAGATGGCTCAGTTATGCGTGAGTAACATGGAGTCCCTGCCTTAGAGCACTTCCGTATGGAGAAGCAGTATTAATTGAAGGAGACCGCTACATGACCTTCCTCATTGACTATGCCTTGACGCTATCATGAAAGACCCTAATCCTAGAAACAAAACCGAGCGGTACCGCCAACAATCCAACCAAACAGGAAATGGGATAGAACATAAAGTCTCTTACCCACTAATCACTGAATGAAATGTATTAGGACAGTTGTTGAATGCCCGATACACATAGCTTAAAATACCCCATAGCTTTTTCTATGGGGGGGGAAGGGGGGGGCCATGTATAGAGTTATCGTGGGGTCGTATAAGTTTTGGTTGTATTAGGCTATTTGTTGGCTCTATGGGGGTTGGTTTTGTTTTAGTTTGTTGGGGGGCTTCTTCTACCACTCTCTCCCTCTATATACCACTCTCTCCCCCTATAACACCATTATACCCCACTTAATCTCTGCCCTTTTGACCCTTAAAAACAGGCCTTCATCCTTATACTGGGGTCTGCCCTTGTTAACTGGTGTACCATCGTTGCTGCTCTCTTAGCCCTTCTCCCTACTATGGGGTTGTTGGGTTGGTTTTAGGCTCTGTTGTAGGGTGTGGGTGATTGGTAAGTTTAGGGGTTTCTTTTATATCTTTAGTGCTCTTTATGGTGTATTTGGGTGGGATACTGGTAGTCTTTGTCTACTCCGTTTCATTAGCGGCGGATCCATTTCCGCAGGCTTGGGGGGATTGGCGTGTTGTGGGGTATGCTGTGGGGTTTGTGCTGGTGGTTGGTCTAGGGTTTGCTGTTGGGGGGTGAGAGGGTGAGGAGTTTAAGGTAGTCACGGTAGATAGTGAGGGGCTCTCCTCTGTTCGGTTGGATTTTAGTGGGGTGGCTTTGTTTTACTCCTGTGGGGGAGGGATGTTTTTGGTAGCTGGTTGGGGGCTGCTGTTAACTTTGTTTGCTGTGCTGGAGCTTGTGCGGGGCCTATCTCGTGGGGCGATTCGGGCGGTTTAGGGTCAGAAAATAGTTTAATGGAAAATACCAGCTTTGGGAGTTGGTGATAGAGGTTTAGTCCTCTTTTTCTGATAACTCTAAGAAGGGGGAACCTTCGTTCTTTGGTTTACAAGACCAATGTTTTTGGTAAACTATTCGAGTTTAGTTGAGGAGCTTGTTCTCTAGGGATGAGGTAATGGGAAGTAGAACAAGGATAATGGTAAAGTAGGTTAGTGAGGCAAGCTGTCTGGTGGTAGTGAGTGGATGTTTTACTGGCAGTTTGCTTGGTTGCATTAGAGGGTATAATTTAGTGTTTGGAGGGGTTTGGTGAATAACAAACAAGTAAACAAGAAGACAAACAACGACGAAAGAAGATAATAGGTGATATGAATGATAAGGAGAAGACAAAGCGTTTGTTTGCTGTCACAAGAGGATCGTGACCAACAACGTCTTAAGCAAATTTATGAAAGTCGAGGTGAGTTTGTTTGTGTTGCAAAGTGTTTGTTGATGAAAATTTTTTTGTTAAACGTTTGATAAAAGTTTATTAGAGATTTCCCGACTTCGTTTTGACGAAGTTAGGGAATTAAGGGGTAGTGAAGAATGAAGAAAAGTAAGAGAATTATGTCTAGCAACCATTAATCTAATAACACCAGGATAGGCAAACTGTGAGAGAGCCATAACCAAATGCGAAGCAAAGTGCATCAGTGTCAAAATGATTCCCCATATACTTCAACCGTCTCATTAATCCACCCTTGAGGACCAGAACCAGGCCGCCGACCATTATGCTCACGTCCACCACGAATGGGCTCCCGTTGCACTGGAGGGGCTGAATGAAGAGAGAAAAAAAAAAGAAATACCAGAGGCGCCGAGCCATTAAGATGTCGCGATTACGAGGCACAGTGCTATCCAAGGGCGAACCAAATGACCCGGTGGAGGGCACCGTATGGTGAACCAAACGAGTCATGGCCCTGACCGAGGAACCAGAGGCGCAAAAGCGCAAGTAGGGCGAGGGTGTAGGGGGAAAGAAAGAGCCTGAAGCTGGTCGGGATAAACCTTACGTACATCCAGTTGCTGATTTCTCGTGAGTTGACCAACTAAGAGATCACCTGATTCCTGAGACTCGCCTTACGAGAGATGGCTCAGTTATGCGTGAGTAACATGGAGTCCCTGCCTTAGAGCACTTCCGTATGGAGAAGCAGTATTAATTGAAGGAGACCGCTACATGACCTTCCTCATTGACTATGCCTTGACGCTATCATGAAGGACCCTAATCCTAGAAACAAAACCGAGCGGTACCGCCAACAATCCAACCACGCAGGAAAATGGGATAGAACATGAAGTCTCTTACCCACAGTAAAGTGAATGAAATGTGTTAAGGATCATTATTGAATGCTCGATACACATAGCCTAAAATGCCCCATAGCAGTGCTATGGGGGGGGAAGGGGGGGGGTCATGTATGGAGTTCTTGTAGTTAAGGCAGCTATTAACGATGGTGTTTCAAACCATAGACCTTGGGTAGAGGCCAAGCGAGAATTTATGGCGTACTTAGTAATTTTTTTGGGGATTGGTTTTGTTTTAGCTGCGCTGGCAGTTGCCTCCAACCCTTCTCCCTACTATGGGGTTGTTGGGTTGGTTTTAGGCTCTGTTGTAGGGTGTGGGTGATTGGTAAGTTTAGGGGTTTCTTTTATATCTTTAGTGCTCTTTATGGTGTATTTGGGTGGGATACTGGTAGTCTTTGTCTACTCCGTTTCATTAGCGGCGGATCCATTTCCGCAGGCTTGGGGGGATTGGCGTGTTGTGGGGTATGCTGTGGGGTTTGTGCTGGTGGTTGGTCTAGGGTTTGCTGTTGGGGGGTGAGAGGGTGAGGAGTTTAAGGTAGTCACGGTAGATAGTGAGGGGCTCTCCTCTGTTCGGTTGGATTTTAGTGGGGTGGCTTTGTTTTACTCCTGTGGGGGAGGGATGTTTTTGGTAGCTGGTTGGGGGCTGCTGTTAACTTTGTTTGCTGTGCTGGAGCTTGTGCGGGGCCTATCTCGTGGGGCGATTCGGGCGGTTTAGGGTCAGAAAATAGTTTAATGGAAAATACCAGCTTTGGGAGTTGGTGATAGAGGTTTAGTCCTCTTTTTCTGATAACTCTAAGAAGGGGGAACCTTCGTTCTTTGGTTTACAAGACCAATGTTTTTGGTAAACTATTAGAGTTTAGTTGAGGAGCTTGTTCTCTAGGGATGAGGTAATGGGAAGTAGAACAAGGATAATGGTAAAGTAGGTTAGTGAGGCAAGCTGTCCGATGATAATAAATGGGTGCTCTACTGGTTGGCTTCCAATTCATGTTAGGATAAGTAGGTTGGCAGCTAGCGTTCAGAATAGGAGCTGGGAGGCTGGGCGGAAGGTTATGGTGCGTTGTTTAGATTTGTGTAAGAGTGGGCTTAGGAATAAAATTAGTACGGAGGCAGCTAGGGCTAGGACTCCTCCCAACTTATTGGGAATTGAGCGTAGGATTGCGTAGGCAAATAGGAAGTATCACTCTGGTTTAATATGAGGGGGGGTTACTAGGGGGTTTGCTGGTGTGTAATTTTCTGGGTCCCCAAGGAGGTTGGGGGAGAATAAAGTTAGAGTGGTAAGTAGGAGGAGTATAATTGTAAACCCCAGTAGGTCTTTTAGGGAGAAGTAAGGGTGGAATGGAATTTTGTCGCAGTTTGATGTAATGCCTAGGGGGTTATTAGATCCTGATTCGTGAAGGAAGGTTAGGTGGATGAGAGCTAGGCTGGTGATTACGAATGGGAGGAGGAAGTGTAGGGTGAAGAATCGGGTTAGGGTGGGATTATCTACGGAGAATCCCCCTCAGGCCCATTCTACTAGTGTCTGGCCAATGTAGGGGATAGCGGAGAATAGGTTTGTGATGACCGTGGCCCCTCAGAATGATATTTGACCTCATGGTAGGACATAGCCTACGAAGGCAGTTGCTATAAGGGTGAGTAGGAGGATAATTCCTGTGTTTCAGGTTTCTTTGTATAGGTACGAGCCATAGTAGAGTCCTCGAGCAATGTGGAGGTAGATGCAGATGAAGAAGAAGGAGGCCCCATTTGCATGGAGGCTGCGGATTAGTCATCCATACTGTACGTTTCGGCATGTGTTGGCTACGGATGAAAAGGCTAGGGATGTGTCTGCAGTGTAGTGGGCAGCTAGAAGTAGGCCTGTTAGGATTTGTACTGTTAGGCAGATTCCTAGAAGTGATCCGAAGTTTCATCAGGCGGAGATGTTGGAGGGGGTTGGTAGGTCAATTAGAGAGCTGTTTACTATCTTTAGTAGGGGGTGCGATTTTCGTGGGTTTGGGGCCATTAGATTTTTAGGTTATAGGGATAGTAGGATTATCAGGATTGATAGGGCAGACGAGCTTAGGTAGGCTTTGATTAACCCTTTGTGCAGGGTAGTGGAGGTTTTGGATACCATGAGTTGTAGGTTAGCAAGCCCCTCTGGTCCTACTTTTTTGTATCAGGACAGGTCTGTGAGGTGGGTAGCGACTTTTTGTCCTGTGTTTAGTAGGTTTGTGGAGCTTAGGCGGTGTGTTAGGATGTTGAAGTAGCCTAGTGTAGAAGAGAAGTTTAGGTAATTGTTTTGCTTAGGTTGAGTTATGGTATGGGTTATATTTGCGAGCTCTAGGGCAAGGATAAGGCCTAGGGCTGTAGCGAGGATGGCTGCGGTTTTTGTTAGTGTGGGTATTGTTATTGGTGGGGTTTGTGTAGGAGTTGTGTAGGATGTGATGAGTAGGCCGGCTACAATGCTCCCTAGGGCTAGACGGGTGATTGGGTTGAGGGTTTGTGGGTTGTTTTCGTTTATTGGGGTTATTGTTAGGGTCCGAGTAAATCCTGTTTGTACTAGGAGGGTTATTCGTAGGCTATACGTGGCGGTGAAGGCGGTAGCTAGGAGGGTTAGGAGTAATGCTCAGGTGTTTAGGTAGGAGGTGTTTAGGTTTTCGATGATGAGGTCCTTTGAGAAGAATCCTGCTAGGAATGGGGCTCCTATTAGTGCTATGTTTCCGGCTGTTAGGCAGGAGGTGGTTGTTGGGAGTGTTTTTTGTAGACCTCCCATTTTTCGAATGTCCTGCTCTCCATTTAGGCTGTGGATAATTGATCCTGAGCATAGGAACAGTATGGCCTTGAAGAAAGCGTGGGTGGAGATATGCAGGAAGGCTAGTTGTGGAAGGTTTAGCCCGATGGTAACTATTATTAGCCCAAGTTGGCTGGATGTTGAGAAGGCAATGATTTTTTTGATGTCGTTCTGTGTGAGGGCACATGTGGCGGCAAATAGTGTAGAGATAGCCCCTAGGCAGAGGCATAGAGTGAGGGCGATTTTGTTGTGGGTAAGCAGGGGATGGAAGCGGATAAGTAGGAAAATTCCGGCAACTACTATTGTGCTCGAGTGAAGTAGGGCGGAGACTGGAGTTGGGCCCTCTATGGCTGCTGGCAGTCAAGGGTGAAGGCCGAATTGGGCAGATTTTCCTGTAGCGGCTAGGATGAGTCCTAGTAGGGGGAGGGTTGGGGTCTTTATGGGTGAGAATATTTGTTGTATTTCTCAGGAGTTTAGGGTGGATGCAAGTCATGCTATGCTTAGGATAAGTCCAATATCTCCAATTCGGTTATAGAGTACGGCTTGCAAGGCTGCTGTGTTCGCCTCTGCTCGTCCATGCCATCAGCTGATTAGCAGAAAGGACATAATGCCCACTCCCTCTCAACCAATGAAGAGGAGGAATATGTTGTTGGCGAGGGTTAGCGTAAGTATGGCGATTAGGAATATTATTAGGTAGGAGAAGAATTTTGTGATGTGGGGGTCTGATGCTATATATGATATTGCAAATTGTAGGATGGATCATGTTACAAAGAGTGCAATGGGGAAAAATAGTATGGAGTACTGATCTATTTTAAGGCTAAGAGGAATTTTGAAGTTTATGATAAATTTTCACTCTCAGTGGGAGGTGATGCTGTCTAGTCCTGAGTGTATGAAGAGAGCTATTGGCATGAGGCTGGTTAGGAAGGCAGCTTTGATGGTGGTGGTGATGGTTTCGGGGGAGTTTTTGAAGTTTTTTAGGAGGAGGGAGAGGAGTGTGGGTGTTAGAGTAATTGTTAGTGTAAGTAGTAGGGCGGTATTAAGAAGTAGGGCGGTTTCCATTACTTTTACTTGGACTTGCACCAAGATGTGTGGCTCCTAAGACCAGTGGATTACTCTTATCCTTTAAAAGTAAGGGGGCTGAGGTTTTAGACTCAGATGCAAGAATTAGCAGCTCTTGTTGGTTGGACCTCCCCTTGGCAGGTAAGAAGGGTCTAACTTCTATTTTTAGGGTCACAGTCTAATGTTTGGTTTAAACTATACTTGCATGAGAGGGGTCCTGAGATTAGCTCTGGTTTTAGGATTAGGAGGAGTATTGGGAGGAGGTGCAGGGTTATTAAGAGGTGCTCTCGTGTGGTTGAGTTTTGGAGTGTTGTGATATAGGGGGACGGGGCTCCTCGTTGAGTGGTTGTTAATATAAATAGGGTATATGAGGCGGTTAGTAGGGTTGCAGTCCCGGTTAAGAGGATTGTGGGGGAGGATCAGTTGAATAGTGCAACTATAATGCTTAGTTCTGCTATCAGGTTTGTGGTGGGAGGAAGGGCTATGTTGGTTAAGTTGGCTAACAGTCATCAGATAGCTATTAGGGGAAGGAAGGGTTGAAGTCCTTGAGCAAGGAGGAGAGTGCGGCTGTGTGTACGCTCATAGTTTGTGTTGGCCAAGCAGAATAGTATAGAGGATGTCAGGCCATGGGAGATTATAAGGATTATGGCCCCAGAGAATGACCAGTGGGTTTGGATTATGCATGCAGCAACTACTAAGCCTATGTGGCTTACAGAGGAGTAGGCGATGAGGGATTTTAGGTCGACTTGGCGTAAGCAGATTGAGCTGGTTATTAGTGCTCCTCAGAGGGCAAGAGTGATAAATGAGTAGTGGAGGAGGTTGTTTGGGGGCGGAGATGTGAGGTAAGTGATCCGTATAATGCCATATCCACCAAGTTTGAGAAGGAGGGCGGCAAGTAGTATGGATCCGGCAATTGGGGCCTCTACGTGGGCTTTGGGGAGCCAGAGGTGGAGGCCATATAGGGGTGCTTTTACTATGAAGGCTATTAGTAGGGCTGTGTTTAGAAAGAGGGTGGATCAGTGGTTTACTAGCGTGGGTGATAGTGAGTAGGGGGTTAGTTTTAAGGTAGGGAGGTGTAAGGTGCCTGCCTGTGACTGTAAGAATAGGATTGCAACCAGTAGGGGAAGGGAGCTGATGAGTGTGTAGAAGAGAAGGTAAATGCCGGCACTTAGGCGTTCTGGTTGATTTCCCCATCGTGTGATGAGGATTAGGGTTGGAATTAGGGTTGCTTCAAAGGAGATGTAGAATATTATAAGTTCTGTGGTTGAGAAGGCTAGGATGATAAATGGTTGTACTGTAATTAGGGTTGTTGCAAAGATCCGCTTTCGTGTGGGGGGTTCGTGGTGCAAGTGGTTTTGGCTTGCTAAGATCATAAGTGGCAGTAGTCAGCAAGAGAGTACTAGTAGGGCAGAGGATGTTTGGTCGGTACCTGTTCATTGGGTGAGGTTTTTGTATGGGTGGTATGAGGGTGCTAGTCATTGTAGGCTTAGGGTGGCAATTAGTAGGCTGTGCGTTGTGATATTGGTCCATATAAATTTTAGAGGGGAGAGGAGAGCTGTGGGAAGTAGTATTATGGTTGGTAGGATGATCTTTAGCATTGTAGTAGGTTTAGGTTCTGTAGGTGATCGGAGCCGTGTGTTCGTGTGGAGGCTACTAGTATTGCTAGTCCTGTAGCTGCTTCACAGGCAGAGAATGTTAGTATAAAGATGGGGATTAGAGTGAAGGATGGTGTTTGGTTTTCGAGAGATCAGGACGAAAGGGCAATATACATGGAGAGTATTATGCTTTCTAGGCATAGTAGGGCGGAGACAAGGTGGGTTCGGTGGAAGGCTAGCCCTAGGCAGCCTAGGGTGAAAGCTGAGCAGAAGCTTAGATGTAAGGAGGACATGAAGAGAGTCATAGGGTAAGCTATGGTTTGTTGAGTCGAAATCAACTGTCTTACTTAGACTAACTCTCTTATTCTGCCCACTCTAATCCTCCTTGGGATCATTCGTAAATTAAGCCTAGGGTTAGTAGGAGGATAATGACAAGTGTTCAGAGTAGGGTTGTAGTTGGGTATTTTAGTTGGGTGGCCCATGGTAGGGGTAATAGGAGGGCGATTTCTAGATCGAATAGGAGGAATAGGATAGCTACTGAGGAAGAATCGAATGGAGAATGGAAGTCGGGCAGATCCTAGTGGGTCAAATCCGCATTCGTAGGGGGATAGTTTCTCTGAGTCTGGGATTATCTGGCTGAGTCAGAAGTTTAATGTGATTAGGGCGATGTTGAGGGTGAGGGTTAGGGTGAGTATAAATGTGATTATGTTTATTGCTCTTCTCTGGGGTCTTGCCAGATTTTAAAGATTGGAAGTCTATTGTAATAAGTATACTAGAAGAGCAGGACCCTCATCAGTAGATAGTTATGTAGAGGAATAGTCAGATGATGTCTACAAAGTGTCAGTATCAAGCTGCTGCTTCGAATCCAAAGTGGTGGTTGGATGTAAAGTGGAATTTGATTAATCGTAGGAGGCAGACTGATAAGAAGGAGGATCCAATAATAACATGGAGTCCGTGGAATCCGGTAGCTACAAAGAAGGTTGAGCCATACACGCCGTCGGCAATTGAGAACGATGCTTCGTAATACTCTGTTGCCTGGAGGGCAGTGAAGTAGAAGCCTAGCAGGATTGTGAGGGTTAATGCTTGGATTGCTTGCTTTTGGTCCCCCTCTGTGATGCTGTGGTGGGCTCAGGTTACAGTAACGCCGGAGGCTAGTAGGATGGCTGTGTTTAGTAAGGGAACTTCTAGGGGGTTGAGGGGTGTGATTCCGGTTGGAGGCCATTGGCTACCTAGCTCTGGGGTAGGTGCTAAGCTAGAGTGGAAGAAGGCTCAGAAGAACCCGAGAAAAAAGAATGCCTCTGATGTAATAAAGAGGATTATTCCGTATCGTAGGCCTTTTTGGACTGTGGGTGTATGGTGGCCCTGGAATGTGCTCTCTCGTACAATATCTCGTCATCATTGGAGTATGACGAGGATGATTGAGAGAAGTCCTAGGGCTAATAGCTGTGAGGAGTTATGGTGGAATCATATGATTAGCCCTGATGTGGTGAGTAGGGCAGCAGCAGCTCCAAAGATAGGTCATGGGCTGGGGTCGACTATGTGGTAGGAATGTGCTTGGTGGGCCATTAGATGTTTTCTTGTAGGTAGAGGCTCAGTAGAAGTACGAAGACGTAGGCTTGGATAATGGCTACAGCTATCTCTAGAATCGTTAGGAGGAGGAGGACTGTGGCAGTAAGGGCAGATAGTGTGGTTATGGTAGGAAGAAGTGTAATGGTTGCTGTTGAAATGAGTTGGATAAGTAGGTGCCCTGCGGTGAGGTTTGCTGTGAGGCGGACACCTAAGGCAAGTGGGCGGATAAGAAGGCTGATGGTTTCGATTACAATTAGGGCTGGGATTAGTAGTGTGGGAGTCCCCTCGGGTAGAAGATGGCCTAGGGAAGCTGTGGGTTGATTTCGCAGCCCTGTAAGTAGTGTAGCAAGTCAGAGTGGGAACGCGAGGGCTATGTTTATTGAGAGTTGGGTGGTTGGAGTAAATGTATAGGGCAGTAAGCCTAGGAGGTTAACTATTAACAGGAAAATTAATAGGGACATGAGGATAAGGGCTCATTTATGGCCGGGGTTGTTTAGTGGAATTATGAGTTGCTTTGTAATTGTGTGGATAAGTCATGATTGGAGAGTGGATAGGCGGTTGGTGATTCATCGGGTGCTTGGTGCTGGAAGGAGTAGGGCGGGAAGCAGTGTTGAAAGAAGGATGAGTGGTACTCCAAAGAGGTGGGGGCTTGAGAATTGGTCGAAGAAGGCTAGGATCATGGTCAGGTTCAGGGGTTAGTTTTTGTAGTTAAGGTTGTTTTGTTAGTGGGGGGGTTTGTGGGGGTAAAGGGTAGTATCTTGGGCTGAATAATTAGGGAGAGTGTTAATCATGTTATAATTATAATGGAGAGTCATGGGTTTGGGTTGAGTTGTGGCATACCATTAAGGAGGAGAATTTCCTCTCTGTCTAGCTTAAAAGGCTAGTGCTGGTACATAGCTTCTTAATGGTTAGGAGGCTAGGAGTGAGGATCAGTTTTCGAAGTAGGTGAGGGGGGTGGATTCTACTACGATAGGTATAAAGCTATGGTTGGCCCCACAGATTTCTGAGCATTGGCCATAGAAGACTCCTGGGCGGGTGGTGATAAATGATGTTTGGTTAAGTCGTCCTGGGATGGCATCGGTCTTCACTCCTAATGTTGGAACTGTTCAGGAGTGAAGGACATCATCAGCAGTGACGATGATACGAATGGGGGATTCTATTGGAAGAACAACACGATGGTCGACTTCTAGGAGCCGGAAGTGTCCTAGTGGGAGTTCTGTTGTTGGGAGTATGTATGAGTCGAATGAAAGGTCTTTGAAGTCTGTGTATTCATAGGATCAGTATCATTGATGTCCAATAGCTTTTAGGGTTAGGTCGGGCTCGTCAATTTCGTCTATTATATACAAGATTTGTAGGGATGGCAGGGCAAGTAGGATAAGGACGATAGCTGGTAGAATTGTTCAAATTAGTTCGATTTCTTGGGCATCGACGGTGTTTGAAGATAGTTTCTCTATTAGTATGAGTGTTAAGAGGTAAAGGACTAAGCTACAGATTATTAGTGCAACTATGAGAGCGTGATCGTGAAATTCGACTAGCTCCTCTATGATTGGAGATGAAGCGTCTTGGAATGCTAGTTGTGATTGATTTGCCATATGGAGATGTACAGGGTTTTTACCTGTGACTTGGCTCTGACAGGGCTATGTAATAGGTTTACTAACATCTCATTTAAGAAAGAAGCATAAGTGGTTTAGTATGCAGTTGGCTTGAAACCAATGAGTGAGGGTTCGATTCCTTCCTTTCTTGTACTTGGACAAAGGCAGGTTCTTCGAAGGTGTGGTGCGGGGGCGGGCAGCCGTGGATTCACTCAATGTTGGTGGGGGTTAGCTCTGGCTGTAAGACTTTTCGTTTAGAGGCAAGGGCTTCTCAGATGATAAATGTCAGTATAATTACGGCTGTTATCGAGATTAGTGAGCCAATGGAGGATAGGGTGTTTCATAGTGTGTAGGCATCTGGGTAGTCTGAGTATCGCCGTGGTATGCCTGCTAATCCTAGGAAGTGTTGAGGGAAGAAGGTTAAGTTGACACCAACAAATATAACCCCGAAGTGGGCTTTGGCTCATGTTTGGTGTAGGGTGAATCCGGTGAATAGTGGGAATCAGTGGGTGAGTCCTGCTAGAATGGCAAAGACAGCGCCTATTGAGAGGACGTAGTGGAAATGTGCTACTACATAGTATGTGTCGTGTAAGGCAATGTCTAGCGAGGAGTTTGCTAGGACAATTCCTGTAAGCCCTCCAATGGTGAATAGGAAGATGAAGCCTAGGGCCCAAAGTATTGGGGGGTCTCATTTGATGGCTCCACCATGTAGTGTGGCCAGTCAGCTGAAGACTTTGATTCCAGTTGGGATGGCGATGATTATGGTAGCGGATGTAAAGTATGCTCGGGTGTCTACGTCTATTCCTACTGTAAATATATGGTGCGCTCATACAATAAACCCTAGGAATCCAATGGATAGTATGGCCCATACTATGCCTATGTAGCCGAATGGTTCTTTTTTACCTGCGTAGTAGGCTACTACATGTGAAATGATTCCGAATCCTGGGAGGATAAGGATGTATACTTCTGGGTGGCCGAAGAATCAGAAGAGGTGTTGGTATAGGATTGGATCTCCCCCTCCAGCGGGATCAAAGAATGTGGTGTTTAGGTTGCGGTCTGTGAGGAGCATAGTGATACCAGCAGCTAGGACAGGGAGAGATAGTAGAAGTAGTACGGCAGTGATAAGGACGGATCAGACGAATAGCGGGGTCTGGTACTGTGATAGGGCGGGCGGTTTTATATTGATGGCAGTGGTAATAAAGTTGATAGCCCCTAGGATGGAAGATACGCCTGCTAAGTGGAGGGAAAAGATGGCTAGGTCCACTGATGCTCCAGCATGGGCTAGGTTTCCAGCTAAGGGGGGGTAAACAGTTCACCCTGTGCCCGCTCCTGCTTCGACTGTGGATGAGGCTAGTAAGAGGAGGAAGGAAGGGGGGAGAAGCCAGAAGCTTATGTTGTTTATGCGTGGGAATGCTATGTCGGGGGCACCAATTATAAGGGGGACTAGTCAGTTTCCAAATCCTCCGATTATGATTGGTATAACTATGAAGAAAATTATTACGAAAGCATGGGCAGTGACGATTACATTGTAGATCTGGTCGTCTCCTAGTAAGGTTCCTGGTTGACCAAGTTCTGCACGGATAAGTAGGCTTAGAGCGGTGCCGATTATACCAGCCCATGCGCCAAAAATGAGGTAGAGTGTTCCAATGTCTTTGTGATTGGTTGAGAATAGTCATCGATTTAAGGTCACAAGTAAGCTGGTAAGATGGCTGAGTGCTAGAGCGTTAGGCTGTAGTCCTTTTTACAGAGGTTTGATTCCTCTTCTTATCGGCTCTGTAGTGAAGTTCATGCTGAGTTGCAAGCTCATCGATATGCGCTTAAGGTGCATCGGAGCCTTTTAGGTAGAGGCCTGCTGTTTAGGGCACCTAACTGTTAATTAGGGGTATCGTGGGATCGAAGCCCGCCTGCCTAGTAAGGCCCTAGCTTAGTTAAAGTATCTGAGTTGCATTCAGGAGATGTAGGTTAGCTCCCTACGGGTCTTAGCAGAAACTAAGAGAGTTTAACTCTTGTTTAAGGCTTTGAAGGCCCTTGGTTTGATATTATCCTAAGTTTCTTAAGTGGTGGTGAGGATTATGGGGGAGAGTGGTAGGAGTAATAGGGATAGGAGTGTGAGTGCGGAGATTAGGGTGCTAGTTGGTTTTTTGGTGGATCACTGTTTTATTTTGTTTGAGGAGTTGGGGGGGAGGGTGATTGTTGAACAGTACGCTAGGCGTAGGTAGAAGAAGAGTCCTAGGAGTGAGAGTATAGAGATAATGGCGGCTGTTGTGGCTATTTCCTGCTTGGTTAGCTCTTGGATGATAAGTCATTTGGGTAGAAAGCCTGTTAGTGGGGGGAGACCTGCTAATGACAGGAGGGTTAGTATAAGGGTTGTGTTTAGTATGGGGGTTTTGGTTCATGAGGTTATTAGTGTTGATAGTTTTAAGGTGTTGGTTGAGCTTATGGAGAGGAAGATGGATGCTGTTATTAGGGTGTAGAGGTAGAAGGTTAGTAGAGTTAGCTTTGGGTTGTAGGCGATGATGATGGTTATTCAGCCTAGGTGTGAGATGGATGAGAAGGCTAGGATCTTTCGAGTTTGTGTTTGATTAAGCCCTATTCAGCCACCGAAGGCAATAGATATTGTGGCCATGGTGGAGAGTAGTGTGGGGTTTAGTGAGTGTGAAGTGAGGAGTAGAATGGCGGTTGGTGGGAGTTTTATTGCTGTGGAGAGCAGCAAGGCTGTGGTGAGGGATGAGCCTTGTAGTACTTCTGGGAATCAGAAGTGAAATGGGGTGAGTCCTAGTTTGATGGCGACTGCAGCTGTAAGGAGGAGGCATGATGGAGGGTTGGTAAGTTGGGTGATATCTCATTGTCCGGAGAACCATGCGTTGGTTATGCTTGAAAAGAGTACTAGTGCTGAGGCAGTTGCTTGGATTAGGAAATATTTGGTTGCTGCTTCGATAGCTCGGGGGTGGTGAGATTTTGAGATCAGTGGAATAATGGCTAGGGTGTTGATTTCTAATCCAGCTCAAGCTGTGACTCAGTGGCTACTTATGATTGTGATTGTTGTTCCTAGGGTTAGGCTGAGTGTTAGGATGAGTTTTGTAAGGGGGCTCATTAGTAGGGGAGGGAGTTGAACCGTCATTTTCGGGGTATGGGCCCGATAGCTTTGTTAGCTGACACTACTAGGAAATAATATAAGGGGAGTATGGAGGATTTTGATTCCTTCTGTGCAGGTTCAATTCCTGCTTTTCTAAGTTTGTTAGGAAATGAGAGGATTGGTATACCTCTATGCTCACTTTATCACAGTGACCCTTGACATTCGGGCACATTTCCTTAGGTAAGGAGGTAGGCCCGCATAAGAGATTGGTATGCTGGTGTGTCAGAGGTGTAGTGCTAGTGTTAGTGGGAGGAAGTTTTTTCAGAGGAGGTGCATGAGTTGGTCATATCGAAATCGTGGGTATGAGGCTCGAATTCATAGGAAACTCGAGGAGAGGAGTAAGGTCTTTGTGGCTAGAATAAGGGGGAATAGTTCTGATGGTGGGCTAAGTGTGCTGGGGTTTAGAAATAGGAGGGTGGTTAGTGCATTTATTAGTATGATGTTTGCGTACTCAGCTAGGAAGAATAGGGCAAATGGGCCTGCAGAGTACTCTACATTGAAGCCTGAGACCAGCTCAGATTCTCCCTCTGTAAGGTCAAATGGGGATCGGTTTGTTTCGGCTAGTGTTGAGATAAACCATATTATTGCGAGGGGTCAGGAGGAGAATAGGAGGTATAATGGTTCCTGTGAGGTAGCGAGGGTGGTTATAGTGTAGTTGCCGCTTAATATGACAATGGAGAGGAGGATAATGGCCAGTGTTACCTCATAAGAGATGGTTTGTGCTACTGCTCGCAGTGCACCGATTAGGGCGTATTTGGAGTTTGATGCTCAACCTGATCATAAGATTGAGTAGACTGCCAGGCTTGATATGGCTAGAAGGAAGAGGAGACCTAGGTTTAGTTCTGCAAGGGGGAATGGAAGGGGGAGGGGGGCTCAAATTGTTAGTGCGAGGAGAAGGGCTAGTATTGGGGTTGTGATAAATAAGAGGGGTGAGGCTGTGGAGGGGCGGATGGGCTCTTTGATGAATAGTTTGACTCCATCCGCTACAGGCTGTAGTAACCCAAAGGGGCCAACAATGTTTGGCCCCTTTCGGGATTGCATGTAGCTCAGGATTTTTCGTTCAACTAGTGTGAGGAAAGCTACAGCAACTAGGATGGGAATTATGTAGGCTAGTGTTATGATGGGGTAGGTTGGGGGGATGTTTGGTCAGGTCATAGTTGGAGTGCTAGGGAGAGGATTTGAACCTCTGGGAAAAGGGTTTAAGTCTTTTGCATTTAGCCAGGCTCTGCTACACTAGCGGCTCTTTTCTAGAGGGGATGTGGGTGTGGGCTTTTGGTGATTTAGTTGGAGTCATCACTTGAGATGAGGGCGTGCTTAGGGTATTGGCCCTACCTTTCCGGTCCTTTCGTACTGGGAAGGGTTAGTCATAGATAGAAACCGACCTGGATTGCTCCGGTCTGAACTCAGATCACGTAGGACTGTTAATCGTTGAACAAACGAACCCTTAGTAGCGGCTGCACCACTAGGATGTCCTGATCCAACATCGAGGTCGTAAACCTCCTCGTCGATAGGGACTCTTGGAGGAGATTGCGCTGTTATCCCTGGGGTAGCTTGGTTCATTGGTCAATTTTATTGGATCTGGGTACTGTTAGTGCGTTGAGGGGTAGCTCTTTGCTAAGGGGTTTGGCCTTGTTTTTGGAGGATGTGTTTTTCTCCAAGATTGCCCCAATCTAAAAATATTAGCCAGTGTTGTGGGTGGTGGGGCCGAGTGGGTTTTGGGTTTGTGTGTAGTGGCTATTGATTTTAAAGTTCCACAGGGTCTTCTCGTCTTGTGTGTTTATTCCCGCTTTTGCACGGGGAGATCAGTTTCACTGATTGCCTACAGGAGACAGTTAGGGCCTCGTTTAGCCGTTCATACAAGTCTCGATTTATGGGACAATTGATTGCGCTACCTTTGCACGGTTAGGATACCGCGGCCGTTAAACATGGTGTCACTGGGCAGGCATCACCTTCAATACTTGTTTGGCTGAAGGCTATGTTTTTGGTAAACAGTCGGGCCCTGAGTTTGCCGAGTTCCTTTTGTAGGTTTTAATCGTCCTAGTGTGCGCTCCTGGGTTGGGTTAACAGGGTGTGTGTAATGTTCGGTCTTGGGGTTGGGGTTAAGCATTGATGGTTGGGCTGTTAATGATGTGCAAACTAGCGCTTGAGGGGAGGGTATCCTGGTTACTCGTTCTAGCATAAATTCATCTATTGTTATAGGTTAGCCAGCTAGGGATGTAGGGAGTCACATTATTTTTATATTTTTGGTTGAGAGCTTTGACGCACTCTTTTGGGATGGCTGCTTTAAGGCCCACAGGGGTTAAGGTGGGGAGGGATTATCCGCTAGTGGAGGGTGTGTCCTCTTTAAAGGGGCTGTACCCCCTTTAGATAGCTCTTAACCCGCTGCGTGGGGGGTTTGGGTTGGTTGTCCTGAGAGAGGGGTTAAGGAAGAACTAAGATTCATTTTGCGGGCAACCAGCTATCACCCAGCTCGGTTGGCTTTTCACCTCTACTGACGAGTCGTCCCACTCTTTTGCGACAGAGACGGGTTTGCTCATGGTAGCTGCTCGTAAGTAGCTCGCTTAGGTTTCGGGGTGGCAGGCTTAAGTTCGCTTTGTCTGTCTGTTCTTGCTAGATCATGATGCAAGAGGTACAAGGGTTAATCTTTGCTGTGCTGTGCTTGATTTTCATTGCTATTTCATTCTTTCCCTTGCGGTACTTTCTCTATAGCGCTCGGGTGTACTTTTCTATCGCCTATACTAAGTGGGGGATAATGTTTTAGTTGGGTGGGACAGTGGGTTTTTGATTGTAGTGGGTGAGGCTAGGGTAGGCTTCGAGGTGATCTGGTACTTGGCAGATATCTTTCAGGTGTAAGCTGAATGCTTTGTATTGTAGCTACGCCTCGGTATGCTAAGTGCACCTTCCGGTACACTTACCTTGTTACGACTTACCTCATCTTCAGCTGTTTGGTGTTTTAGTTAGTGTTGGGGTGGCTTGCGAGGAGGGTGACGGGCGGTGTGTACGTGCCCTAGAGCCGACTTAAAGAGGGCCCTATTGTCCCTCTTTACTGCTAAATCCACCTTCTAGAGGCGGGTTTCAGGCCTCTTTCCGTTGGGTTTGTCTATTTTAGAAAATGTAGCCCATTTCTTCCACTCCATAAGCTATACCTTGACCTGTCTTGTTAGTGATTGTAGACTATTGGGCTCACTGTTGTACTTTCATAGAGGTGAGCTGGCGACGGCGGTATGTAGGCTGTTTTGGCAAGGAGGGGTCGGGTGTATCGTGGGTTATCGATTATAGAACAGGCTCCTCTAGGCGGGTTTAGGGCACCGCCAAGTCCTTAGAGTTTTAAGCGTTTATGCTCGTAGTTCTCAGGCGGATGGTTTATGTGTAGTAAGCATCAAGATTTAGGGCCGGGCATAGTGGGGTATCTAATCCCAGTTTGTATCCTGGCTTTCGTGGGGCAGATGGGTCATAGGCGCTAAGATAAGTTTTGGAGAGGCTTCTGAAGGTCCTAGGCTTATGACAGCTTGGATTGTAGTTTCATCTTAGTCGATTGGTGATAGTCGAGGTCCACTCTTTACGCCGTGTACGGTTAATTTGGGTCTCTTGTATGACCGCGGTGGCTGGCACAAGATTTACCGACCCTGGTTGCTCTAACTAAGTCAGGCTTTCGCCTATTGCTTAATGTTAATTACTGCTGAGTACCCGTGGGGGTGTGGCTAGGCGAGGTGTCTTGGGCTGCATTGCGGGCGTGCCTGATACCTGCTCCTTTTGTCTTGGCAAGAGGCTGGGGGCGTTTGCACTGGAGTGCGGATACTTGCATGTATATGTCGAGCGGAGAATTAACGGTAAGGTTAGGACTAAGTCTTTTGTCCTTGGGGGTGGTTCCCGTCTTAGCATCTTCAGTGCTATGCTTTGGTTTAAGCTACGAGGAC